CATAAGGATCAATTTCTAGTCGCATAGCTTCATAATAATTCTGTAAAGCTTCCGCATAATTTCCTTCGGATTGAGCCGACATCCGTTACGGTCGTCTTCGATTCAAAAAATCTCCGTTCCAGAACCGTACGTGAGATTTTCACCTCATACGGCTCCTCCCTTATGTGCATAATGAGAATAATACATGGAATCAAAAAAAATTGAAATATTCTCGTTATTAACTGAGCGGGGCTAGTGTTTTTACAAGAAATTTCTAACCAACCCTTCCGCAAAAGATCTTTTCTTACCATCAAAATGTTGATTTGATACTAGATAAAAAAAAATGGTAACTTCAACAATTTCTTTGTCCCCACGCCCCTTAATTTCCAGGAATTCGTCACTTCAACAGTCTTCGATGGTTCTATGAGTATCCAAAATACGAACGAGATGGATGTTTGTTGGCCCAACCATTCTTCTTAAGTCCGATCTCAATAAGGAAAGGGGATAATTTATAACAAAGTTTTCGTGTTGTTGATTTCTAGACGTAGTGCTTCTTCCCCTATGCCACCCATTGGTACTAATGGAGTAGGGTTGACCTCCACAATAGAAACTCATAGGTGTAACCTTTCGCTCAATACTAGATCAACAATTAAAGCATCTGAGGCTGCATTAATCGGGGATACACGACAGAAGGGATTGTTTCTTTTTTTTTTGACAAACTTCACCTTCAAAAAGCATAGATTTTTTTATTTCAATAACTTTTTTTCTTTCTATTCCGAATCATGTGTCTTTCTTCTAAGACTGAAAGCAGTAACTAAAATCGAAAAAGATAAGTGAAATCAAAAAAATAATAATCAAATCACACCATCTCTGTAATAGGTAAATGCCTCTTTTTCTCCTGAAGTTGTCGGAATTAGTCGTAATAAGATATTGGCTACAATCGAAAAGGTCTTATCAATAAAATTTCCATTTATCCTCGATCTAGGCATAGATAGCAATTTATCCTATAATTCTTTTCATTACCTCTCGGGAGCAAGAAAATGATCCCCCCAAAAAAGGAATTACACAGTACGAAATAACATAAAAAAAGACTCATTAAAAAAAAAAAGATTATCTTTATCCACCAGGTTCAAGGGAAATTGATGTGATGAAAAGATTTTATTTCTATTAGCTATTTTTTTAGTATAATTTCAAATTTAATTAATATTAATATAATTTTTTAATTAATTATGCGTAACTGTCTAAGAATCGAGTATGAATGACTCGCTATTCACTCGGTTGTTGGGGCATAATCATTATGTAGGAGAGATGGCCGAGTGGTTCAAGGCGTAGCATTGGAACTGCTATGTAGGCTTTTGTTTACCGAGGGTTCGAATCCCTCTCTTTCCGCACCTCCGACTAATTTACCAACGTTACTGACCCCAATGTATCAAATCAAATAAGAACGCATATCCTTATTCTAAAAGTTAGAACTTTCTTTGATATAGATTCGCTATTCCTTATACATACGTAATATACTGGGAATCGCGTACAAGGGATGAAATCTCCCTACTGATCTATGATAAATGAATGGGAGAAAGATCCCCGGACGAGATCCTTATCATCCTTTTTTACTGGGTAAAATTGTCCGAACCCTTCTTCTTTTTATTAGATTTAAGTCTGACGAGAATAATATTCTACGACTAGCAATTCATTTATTTTCAAACCGACCCATTTACTATCGATTATTTGATTGACTACTCCTTTAGATTGGATTTGATTGACTACTCCTTTAGATTGGAATGGATGAAGAGTCAAATGTTTTGGCACTCCCTCATGGGAGTAGGAATCAAGATAATTTTGAATCATAACTCTAGATTTTTGATCATCCCTCGCCGTAATAATATCTCGTGGTTTGCAGCGATAACTTGGTATATCTACCATACGACCATTAACTAAAATATGTCTATGATTAACTAATTGGCGGGCTTGCGGAATAGTCGAAGCCATACCCAATCGGAAAAGGATGTTATCCAAACGCATTTCAAGTAATTGTAGTAAAACCTGACCTGTTGACCCTTTGGCTTTTCCAGCGATACGAACGTATTTAAGTAATTGTCGTTCTGTAAGGCCATAATGAAAACGCAATTTTTGTTTTTCTTCTAAACGAATACGATATTGAGATTTTTTCCCGGAGCGTGATTGGTTTCTAAGATCGCTTCCCGCTCTAGGCCTTTTACTAGTTAGTCCTGGTAAAGCCCCCAGGCGGCGTATTTTTTTGAAACGAGGACCTCGGTAACGTGACATAAGGACTCCCTTTTTTTATGAAATTTCATAAACCTACTAAAATAAAACTGAACTAAATGATAAAAAAAAAGCGAAATTTTGATGAAGTATTGTATTCTAAAGAATAAGGAGATGAATTGGATCAATCAATATCCGGATCTTTTTTTTTTGTTTTGCTTTTTATTTTGATATATATATATTTTGATATATATATATAAATATAGAGAATACAAAAAAAGGTCGGGATATTGATTTGTTCTGCAGAAATATAATATATATATAACTCCTCCCTTTTTTTTATTCCGAATTGAAATAGGACATAATAGATATAAATCGGTGACCTTTGGAAAACGGGGAAAAAGACTTTTCAATCTTCTTTGATTTCAAAATGAATATCAAGCATGTCAAAAATCAAAATAAATAGAAAAAAGCCGGCTATCGGAATCGAACCGATGACCATCGCATTACAAATGCGATGCTCTAACCTCTGAGCTAAGCGGGCTGAAATAGCATTGTTGTACACGCATAGGAATTTATTAAACTCCTGAGATCTTTTCTATTAATCTTAATTATTATTAATCTTAACTATTTATTATTAATAGCTATTAATAATAGCTATGGATTTCTATGAATTGAATATAGAAAAGTCGAATTTCAAATAAATTCAATCAAATAAGTTTAATTATTAGAAATAAAGCATAACTATTAATAGAGTGATATGATATATAATTATAGAGTGGTATAGAATTTTGATCTATTTATAAATTATCTGTTTATCAATAATTAATATCTTAATCTTCATTAGTAAGATTTTCTTTTTCATTGCGTTTTTGAACTCAAATAACATTTATTTAACATTTTTTTACTAACTCAAGTCTATTACTTTTCATTTTATCACTAATCTTTTTTTTTATATTTATAATAGTTTATTTTATAATATAATAGTTTATTCCATAATTTCCTTTTCTATCGCCTAGACTCAATTTGATAAGTAGAATCGAACTAAATCGAATTTAGTAATTAAAGGAATATAGAATTTCCGAATCAGAGTCGAATCTTATTCTACATTCTAGAAACTATACATTTGATTCTATAGATTAGAATTCTATAGAAAGTCGAGTTTGACTAATTCGAAAACAAAATGGAATTCTCATTTATTTCATTAATTTCGAAATAAATGATTCGTTATACCTGTTATAACTAATTAATATGTTATGTATAAAATACACATATAATTTAATCAATATGAAATTTCGATTTTTTTTGAATTATCTTATAGAAAGCCCACACTAAGCTAAGGAAAGGATAAGAATCAAAATGAAATGAAAGATACAGATAAATGAAATCTCGACCATACTGAATGAGACATTCCTCTGTTGGCATTCCGAACAGAAAGTTGGAAGTAGAAGCTAAAGATGAAAAAAAAAAAGAATCGACCGTTTGAGTATTCAAAATTGCATGAAAAAATGAGAGTAAGAGAGGCATATATATGTTATGTGGTATAGATCCTATCCATCTATATTGAATTGCGGATACAGAAATGCTAGAATCATTTCTGATCTGATTGGATCAATATAGTTCTCCGATTTCTTTAGTTTCTATAGAAATCAAATCGGTATCTAATGAATTAAACAATTTCAGCATAAATAAATAGAAAAAAGTTGGGGATATGGCGAAATTGGTAGACGCTACGGACTTAATTGGATTGAGCCTTGGTATGGAAACCTACTAAGTGACAACTTTCAAATTCAGAGAAACCCTGGAATTCAAAAAATTGGGTAATCCTGAGCCAAATCCTATTTTATGAAAACCAAAAAAAAACAAAACAACAAAGATTCATAAAGCAAGAATAAAAAAAGGATAGGTGCAGAGACTCAATGGAAGCTGTTCTAACAAATGGAGTTGAGCATGTTGCGTTGGTAAAGGAATTCTTTTATCGAAACTCCAGAAAGGGAAAAGATGAAGGATAAACCTATATACATACGTACTGAATACTATCTCAAATGATTAATGACGACGCGAATCTCATTTTTTTTTATATGAAAACGAAACGAATTGTTGTGAATCAATTCGAAGTTGAAAAAAGAATCGAATATTCATTGATTAAATCATTTACTCCATGGTCTGAGAAATCTTTTGAAGAGCGGATTAATCGGACGAGAATAAAGATAGAGTCCCATTCTACATGTCAATACTGACAACAATGAAATTTATAGTAAGAGGAAAATCCGTCGACTTTAGAAATCGTGAGGGTTCAAGTCCCTCTATCCCCAAAAAGTACCGTTTAACTTCTTATCCTTAACTATAACTATTTATCCTATTCTTTTTTTTTAGCGGTTCAAAATTCGTTATGTTTCACAAAGGTATCCAAGTGGATATTTTTTTCTAGTAACACAAATCTGGTCTTCTATTCGATATTATTGAATACACGTACAAAGGAACATCTTTTCGTTTTAGCAAGAAATCCCTATTCACAATCAATAATATCATTACTCTCGTATTAAAACTTTTGAAAATCAAAGAAATTCTGGGGATTGGATAAGACTTTGTAATACCTTTTCGTCTTTTTAATTGACATAGAACCAAGTTATCTAGTAAAATGAGGATGATGCGTAAGGAATGGTCGGGATAGCTCAGCTGGTAGAGCAGAGGACTGAAAATCCTCGTGTCACCAGTTCAAATCTGGTTCCTGGCACATGATTAATTGATATGAATCCACTTCATTAATAATATAGATCATTATATATACTTATCCA